TACCGATAAGATGTGGGATAGAGCTCCATTAGGTAGTTATGAAAGGGGCGAGAGACCTTTGAATTTGAATTGGATTGGATAATCTCCCAGCCCTTGCCTGCATTCAAAAGCAATCATTTTCTGACGGTTCAGTAAGAAAGCGTACGTTCACATCAAATGGCTAGATGGTATCCCGGATAGATATCTGCTCTTTCCAACCAAGGACTATGTTGTTCTATTGATTAGATATCGTGCGAGAAGAGTCGGATTAGAAGAAGTGCTAGATGAAGGCGCTAGACAGACTAAGGTCCCGCCCTAAGGTGAAATATCCCCATTTCCGATCTTACCAGTTCATTCTCGCATAGAAAATGCGTTAGTTGGTAATAATCGAGGAACTTTCTTGACTGCTTTGAGACAGTAGAACATAGCTACATCCAGAATCCGAAAAACCCGTCCAATTTCTTATTTAAAGATTCCCTGCTGTTTAGCTTGTTCCTTTTCTTTTCCTTATGGTAATTCAAGAACTCTTTGCATCATCTGTCTTTCATTCAGAGCTTCTATGAGTTCCCCCGCGGAGACTTGGACCGAATGAATAGGGATCAATTGATAGACATTTTTCTTGAGGTCCAGGATAAACGCTTTTTTCATTCGCTATACGCTGACTGGGTGCGTACTCGCGCGCGATGGACGGGGAAATTACGTGAATGATGAGACCGGCTTAACCTAAAGTAAAGGCTCTTCCCTCTCTTGATGGCGAATCTTGATTGACTGACACTAGGAACCGATTCGGAGAAAGAAGAAGCATGGCATGAGACAGGCGGCGGATAAATTTCCGATAGCGAATTACTTGACTCGATGGATGGAGGGCCAACTCAAGCACGAAATCAATGTTGAGTCAACAATCATCGAGAGGGGTACCACCAAGCGAGATCGGGACCAGCCTCTTGTATAAGTATAGGGTTCCAAACCTAAATAAAGATCCGAATCGCCCATGAATCTCAATGACCAAGAATTGGCAATTGGCGCGGGAAAGCACTTTTTAATAACATTAAAAAAAGTTACCTAAGTTTCCATTTTTGCAAGTTGGTTAATATAGCCTTAATCCAATCCAAGACTTCACACGCCGGTCAGTGCGTACTCAGGCAATATACTCGGAGTTCACCACAGCATTCCCCATAGTATCGGCCTGGAATTGAGGGTCGAAAGGCCCATCTACATAATCGAAAACGTCATAGGTGAGAAGCGCCGGTTTTCATTTTGACTTCCAAAGAAGGTAATTTGTGGAGTCCACTTTAAGTGAGACTTTATTTCTTATATTGATGCCCAGTCAAGGGAACCGAGTATGAGACAAAGCAAATAGAAGACACCAAAAAGAAAGACCAAGGGAGGGCAACGAAAGGGCCACTGCTGCGACTGAAGGTGACGACTAGCTATCTCGGATTTAAAAGAGAGGCTTGATCGGTAATCACAGATTGAAAGGTCTTTCTCCACTATCTTCTTAAATTTATGAGCGTCTGCCGAACAGTCAGCCTGAAAGTCCTGATAGTGATATAACTCCTGCCAAAGACTTCGCAGTTCAGCAAAATAGACCGTATTTATTTTATCTTCGGTGCAGTAGTGAGTGCTAAGTGCTTTTTTCTAATCTTTCACTCTACTTGTCCCTCTCCCTCCCCTTAATAGTCCCTTGCTATTCTAATCGCTTCCTAATAAGGTAATTAACAACCTCACAAGCGTAACAAACCGAACGATCCACAGATCTAAACAAGAAAGAGTATAAATAAGGTTTATAATCACTTATGCGAAGCGAAAGGGACAAAGTAGCTCCACTGTAAAGGCTCGATGTAATTGAGTTAAGGAGAGGAGAAAAGGCAAGTAGAAGATTTGAACATCTACCGCTACCCCAATCCCAGGGTTTGCCAAAGAGCAAGGTAAGATGATTCACTAAGCGCAAGGAGAAGGGCAATCAGCAGATTCAATAGTCAGGCTTTTTCAGCGGATTCCCTATCCCCCAAGAGTTGATCGGCGTGAATCATCTTACCCAGCCAGAGCCAGCCAAGGACCCAATCCCCGATGCAAGGGAAGAAGATTCTACCAAGAGAGGATGAAGAAGCAGCAGGGTAGGGATCTGAATCTGATCCAGTAAGCCCAAGTTCCTAATCTAGGTTTAGAGCCAAGGACGAAATTTATCTGACATAAGAAAGGATGTGAAAACGAAGTCTGACATAAGTGAGGGGCTGAGCCGAGGCATGAAAACATGAACAAGATGAACCCAGGGTTGTCTTTACACGGGCCAGAGGAAGATTCCGTAGTACGAGCTAGGTCAAAGAGGGTTGTAGAGGCACCAGAAGAAGGTGAGAAAAGCGGGTAGAGATTCAATCTTTTTGGGCAGCAAGCAAGAACTAGATCTTTTCCCAGAGAGTAAACTTTTGGCTTTCCTAAGCGAGGCAGTACTCTGAGCCATATCCGAGACCATTAGTTCTCCCCTCCCAGGACTTCCTGTAAACACCCTACGCTTGTTCCGCTCCTTAGCTTCTTAGCAGCGTAGCAACGAGGAAGAGCGAGTAGCTACTAACAATCCTTTCATTCTGAGTTCAGTGGAGAATCAAGACAAGCAAGAAAGGAAGAGGATCTGGTGACGGAGATGGGGGAAGAGGCGTGAGTACACCATGCTTTTGAAGCCTTTCCAAGGTGCGGCTGATCATTATACGAACTTCTGCCTTTTCCGGGGGGAGACGATCCGCTCATATCTATTTCTTTATATTATAGAAGAATGGATTCTTTCCCTCAGGGAACGAAGGCTATAAGAAAATCAGTAGCTTTATATAGGAAAGGAAGTAAAGATGAGCTCTCTTCTGACCCTAAGGGCTAACTGAACTCACTTGAAGATGAAATTGAAATCACATGCAGCGGAACGCACATCAATAAATGAATCTACCCAAAAACAGGACCAGGGGAAATGCCCTCAGAGTTGCCCAAGAAGCTACCGGGAGTAGGATCACAAGATTGAGTTTGGCTCCCTGCTATTCGAAAAAGGAACTCTTTCTTGGCAACTTGGACAACCGAGTTTTGCTCAGTCCCGCATATCATGTTGAGGAAAACCCATAGAAATAGGAGTTTACGATGGGGGAAGGCCCCGCTTGCTCCATGCCCCTGTTTCGAACTGATGATGAAACTTCAGCCTCAGTGGGCTGGTTATGGCCTGTGGCTGAGCTCAATTACATCGACCCTTTCCCCATTCCCCTAGCCTTTACTTTAATCTTTTTCGAATTCGAATAAGGACCACCTTTCTCTGTAGAACATGGATCTCTTCTTTCTACGGCTACGTATGCCTATCTTTAAACGCCCACCCATCCCTATCGTCCAATCTCATAGGATGGTAACAATCCCGATAGTAAAATATCAGGAATCTATCTTCCACTGGCTGTGACAAAAACATATCTGCTAGAACGAGTGCTTTAAGAGTGCGGTCATACAGTCTTTCTTTCCCCCAAGGGCAGAAGGGGCAATGAAAGTAGATTGATCCTCTATCGTCCTTCGGACCCTCGGAAATAAGGAATAAAAAAAATCTTTCCTTTGCTCGAAGCTCACTCATTATGTTCTTAATAAGTTCTTTGTCTTGATTCCAGGGGTGTTTAATAGTACATTGATGAAGGTTGACCGGCAACATATCTTTAAACAAGAACTTTCTTTGTGGCTACGAAGCTGCAATCAAGCTAAAGACATCCGATAAGAAAAGGAATTCATTTAAAGCGTTCTATAAGTCCGGTTCCCCATTTCTCATGTGTTAGACATATCTATCCGTGTAAAATCCAATAATAGAGTCCCCTACGCCGCATACTATTCTGTTTCGATGTCCCTTTCAACAACTTTTATATGAAACCATATAAAGAATTTCGTTACGACGCCTTCGGATGAGGGAGGCGAGAACACTCGGATAGCTTTGGTAGCAGGATATGACTCTCTTGATGGTAACACACCCTCGGATTATTACGGACCCTACAGTACTTCTACTACATCTTTCATCGTCCCATGGTCTTTTGAAGAGACCACCCTGGTCTTAACCCTTCCAGTGAACGTATAGTAGAACTTCAATCTGATATACGCGAGAAGTTGGGGGAGTTTTTGATTGAGAATCAAGCCGAGGATGTTATGGTTCTAGCGGAAGCTTTACATGCAGAAAGCGGCAATATCCCTTTTCTTCAATCTATTTTGGACGATTTGAATCTTAAAGGAGTCGAAAGTGAGCAACCCTTTCCGGACTTTCCACCTTTGGGATCAGGGAGATCAGCGTTCCATTCAGAGTATCGGGGAGAATTCTAGTGTCAAGATCCAAGATCAGATGAAGAGCGTATTCCCACCCGAGGGGAACAGAGCCAGAAGACCAAAGAAAGTCAGGAGCTACCTTTCTTTTTGACTTGCTGTCTGCCCTTTCAAGTGGTGCAAGGACTCGGAGTCAAATTCTTGGGTCCTCCGCCCCTATATACCTAGGTGGCGACTCTAACCCCTTTTCTTTTTTTATAGGTTTGACGGAGGAAAACACGTTAAGCTGATTAATGGAGATGGGGGTCAGTACCACTTTGGGGCTCATTCTGTCCTTTCCATCTATGGTTGGCATTTATATCAGGGTATGCTTTTCACTGGATCAACCGAAGAAGAGTTTCAAGTAGAGTTTGAATATTCCTTTTCCGATCCCACACATTCAAAAACAATGCATCTTGTAGTAAATGAAATCTAAGAACAAAACAAGGTTTTCGATTGTACCGTAAGCCCCCGGATTGAATCAGCCTTCGATTTATCAATCGATAGTTAGCCGGTAATGCATCTGACCTTCTGGAACAACTTCCCGACGCCCGAACAACCGTTACACTTGGGAAAAGAAGTTCATCCGAGCGGTCTGGCAGCAGTTCCAATACCTCTAAACCGTCAGGCAGTAACACGAGGAGTTACTCCCCAACTCGGTCAGTGAGCGTGCCGCCAATTAGAACGCAGAAACCTGCTACCTCGGTAAGAACCATCCATACTCTATTGCTAGGTGAACTGCGTCTTTCCCCTTCGGACCCTCGCTCTACTACGACCTCTCCGAACCCGACGTCTTTACATAACGATTTCTTGCGGGGTAGGGAATCCCTTAAACCCAAACATTGAGAATGGGCTCTCTCCAAACCCAATAAATGGGGTCAATCGCAATAACACTTGGTGGTCCTCATTAATGGACTAACACAATTATGGATACTCATTTTTTACAATTCTATATAGTCACATTTCTTTTTCAAACTTCTCTTTTCATACGTTTATGCAATCATATGTACATTTACAATGTGGAACACCGATTCCGGTGAAAAGAATACATTTACAAACTTGGTAAAGAGAATGCATACATGCTTTCCTAACATGTCTATTATATATTTATGACTTCGATCCTCCAGCTGCTGGTGGTGGGTTCTCCTTGAGGCTCGCCTCATATGCTGAGGGCTTTATCTAGGAATTTCCGCTTCCTCTTGTACAAAGCCCACTCTATGCCTTCTCTTGCTGCAATCTCCTCGCATTCCTCTAGCAGCCTTGCTGTGTCATACTCGACTGTCTTCTCCCGGTATCCCGTGCTCGCAAGCTTTCTTTCTGTTACCTCCAGTCTATTTCTGAATGCTCGATTGGCGACTTCTTCAGCTTTCCATTTTTCTTTAAGATCCTGTACCAGCGATTTGTGGCCGGTCAAGTCGTCTTTCACTCTTTGTAATTCCCTCAGCTTTTCCAGGTGGATGTCTTGCAATTGGTCAGCTTTCAGTTTGGTTTGTCGTATTTCCTCACTCTGGTCAGTCAGGACTTGGTTTAAAGCGTGTAAACGGAGGGTATAGGCGCCTATCGACTCTTCAAGATCCTGGATATGTTTTTGTTGGCGACCAATGACTTCTTTTAACGCCTTTGCCTCATCCACACTAGTCTCTTGTTGGGAGTTAGTAGTGTCAGACCTCTTATTCTGAATAGACGACAATACGAGTGTTAAAAACGCAGCTTTTAATCATAACGCAAAAGTATAGAGTACAGATGATACATCTTTTGTAATTCAACAATCCACGAGTGGAGTCCGGATCCAAGCTAAGGCTATCTGGGGAGGGCCAACCTTAGCGAGCAGCTTATCTAACCTATTAAGATAAAAGCAGAGGTCTTGCTCATGGATTCAGTTGAGAAGCTCTCGGAAAAAACATCAATCCCATGAACAACTCGGTAGAGCCCAGTAAGAGTGAAAGCATTGTGACTCTCGTCTTGTCTAAGAGTGTCCTTGCTTCCAGCGATTTCCTGAAAGGTGCTGGCGATGATGAATTCATCATGGCAATGAGATCAGCAGTTAATTGGCAGGAAAAGTCCTCCAACCTTTTTTTAGACACTAGAGCGCCTGAACGTCTTTATTTCACTTTTGCGGGATTCTATTCATAGATAATGTTCTCGCTACACTTGACACTTCCTTTGTTGCTTTATGTGAGGAGTTAAGGGCAATGAAAGTCTCTGTATCATATTCTCCCGCTAAAAAGCGGCTGTTGCCTCTTGATTGCTTAGTCGGACAGTCGTAAGGTAAAAGTCCTTTATAGGATCACTCTGACTCTTCTGCTTACCACTGAAAAAGTAACGAATGCGACCAAAGAATAGAGTTCAGTTCGTACCCTACAAAAAGTAAAAGTAACAGATAATTTCCTTTTCTACTTAAGTAAGGTAGCCCCAGATGAACTGTACGCGAGATTGGTTCTCTAGATGCATCTGTCCTGGAAAGCGAGAAGCTGGTACGTAGTCACTCAATTAGCTAATTGAGACAGGAAATTCTTCTTATACTAATCAGTAAGGGGATTCCCTTGGACAAGGCCGATTCCCAACATATGGGTAAGCCTCAGTTGAATGAGAGGGGATAATCCATATGCTAACTAGCTGTGTGGGAGCCAACCAACCAGACTATTCCCAACTCTATCGTATTAACAAAAATCTTTGACAGCCTCCTTTCCAGAAGTGAGATTCATGAGCCAACTCGGAAGAGAAGGAGCAATTCTCGCTGTGAACGAAGAGGCTCTTAGTACTAATCCTAATGCAAGCGCAAGGATTGGCTGAGGGGTAAGCGTAAAGGAAAGGGTGCTAAGAGACTTAAGACTTAGCAGACCTCCAGAGCGGATACATTTTCAAGGAAAAAGTGTATTCCGTATTCCAATGCCTTGCGGCATTCAATCCTGAGTCGTAGCTGCGTTAGCAATAGGAATAGCGGCATGGGTTGGCTTCGTACTGGACCCAGTCATATCGCCAGCAAGAGCCCTGTTCGACCCAGCGTTAATCTTTCTCGACCTACAATCAGTAGCATCATTCCAGGAAGGAGTGGTATCTCTAGCTACACCGCTCTTCATTCAGTACGCATCGGCAGCTCTTCCTATCGGGGGGAAAAGCTACTTTGTTAGAACGACCGCTGCGACTATAGGACTGACTGACCAAGTTAAAGTCAAGTCCTCACTTTTATGGACATATAGAAAAAAGGTTCGTTACTTATCTCTCTATCCTATGATGAATAGTATCAGCGAAAGACAAACTATACCTGACTCCCCCTGAGCAACAAAACCAGGTGGTTGCTCCATAGAAACTTCTTCCTGTAAGTCCCCATGTAAAAAGGCATTCTTAATATCCAATGGATAGAGAGGCCACTAACGCATGGCCGCCATCGAGAGAAAAAGGCGAACTGAGTTTTTCCACTGGAGAGAAGGTGTCACCATAGTCCAAACCAAAGATTTGAGTATATCCCCAATCGAAAACGTCAACCTGACCATCTGGGGCAACCTTAACAGTGAACACCCATCGGAAACCAACCACAGACTTGCCTGGGGGAAAAGGAAGAAGCTCCCATGTGCCGGAGGAATGAAGAGCCTCCATCTCATCTACTTTCTTTTCTCAGATCCTAAGTCAGGGAAGAACCACCCACGGGAGGTTACCTTCTTTTCCCACTTTTGGTTTTCTTCGCTTCGCCGGACGAGAATTGACTCATCTTTCGGAAGATAGAGAACTCGAGAACCCATAACTGCTCCACTTAAGTCAGCTTTAATTCAATAATAGAGCTAAACCGCTTACTATCAGACAGAGCAGCAAGCCAGAGAGAAAGCACTTTTCTCTATACTGATACAGTATCCCCTTTGTGTAGGGCAAGATCCTGTCCTTCCTTGATTGGATGTAAAAGCGTTATAACTGCTGGACCATAGGAGAGTTATGGTTCTGTTCTCTTTTCTAGAGAAGAAAGCGTTTCTTCTAAGAAAGTTTACTTCAAACAGAGTAAAGTAAAGAGATAAGAGAGAGCATCGCAGACTCAGTAGAGACGGGAGAGAAAGTGAAAGCAGAGAACTCATTCCCTTTCCTGAAAGAAGCTTTTTAGTTTAGTGCTAGCAGGTTGTAGTATACCTCTTTGAAGATGAAAAGAAGAAAGCGCTGACAGCAGCTAAAGCCAGAGATCACTTTTCTTTTATCTTGACTCCTACACACACGGAGGATAACTCCTAGAAGGTTTTTTCCTAGCCGATAGAACCTGGAAGGGCAGGAAAGAAGTCTCTTATTCCCATTTCTGAATCTGAATTAAGGTTTGAAAAGAGTTTCGTGCTTGCTGCTTAGACAGTAAGGGAAGATACGATTGTCAACTGATCGAACCACAGGCACAGGTCTTTACCCCCGAAAAGTGGATCTAGTTAGGCCAACTAGACTTAATTAGTGGTAGTACTTTACTGATTACTTCTTTTCTGCGATATACCTTTACTGCTTGACTTACTTTCTTACTTTATTGCCATTGCCTGCTTTCCTGCTTGGAGGAAGAGAATCCGCTGTTACGGTTGTGAAAGAAGGCAAGTATACTGACTTGGCTCTTTGGCTTGTTTTTTCTAGTGGACTGAGAGAGCGAGCTCTAATCTAAAGGAAGAAGCAACTCACATACTTCATGTATGATCTCTTAGAATGGATGCACAGAATCAACAGCTATTGAATCCGATCTTTGAAAGAAGGAAGAGGCATATGCCAGAACAGCTTCCTTCGTGAAACCTGAACCCAACCCGATAGAGCTAGGAACCTAAGGAAAGCAATTCGAATTGGCTGGATTCGATTCCTCGACCTAGGCACACGAACAGGAAACCTTCCCACAGAGTTAGGAAAAGGTTCAATTTGAATCGAAAGACTTCCCCGGACCAACTGAAAGCTAAATTTCCTTATCGTAACAATTTCCCTGGTATGACCTTCCTGAATAATAGAATCCCAATCGTTGGAATCTAAACCTGAATCGGCCCAGAAACTTCCCCTTTTTATACACCTGTCGGTCCAGTAAAAAGCCTTACTCTCTCCCTTATGATCTTGATTAATCTACTTTCCGCTCGTCAAAGCCTATTCCTATAGTTAGCTCATCGCCGCCTAACATCAATTATAGAAAGGGAATCACCGGCATCTAAGAGGTGAAAGCGAGTACGAGCAAGCCTCCATCTCCAGGATTGAACCTATCGAATATCCTATTTACGTTATAAAGGACGGTTTATAGACTGTTTCAAGTCAATCGACTTCATTACTTCTTACTTCTGGCTCAACCCAAACAAGAGATAGAGATAGCCTTTAGTCCACCTGCCCGTCGCTTACTCTATAGAAGTAGGACGTGGGTTCAGCTCGTCATATAAAATAGTTAGTACGTGTGGGTGCCTTCTTTTGTTGGATTGAAAGGCTAGCCTGCCCTTTTTTATTAGTTAAGGAGTCGCTTTTCCTCGTTGCTAGATAGCAGCTGAGGAACTGCTATAAGACAAAGATAAGGTAGTAGATTCAAAGCGGGATTATCTGGCCCTGTCGTACTCTTTCCTGCGCTTGCTTGTTGGTTAATGCAAACTTGGGATTCTTGCCTATGCTCTTTCGCTTGTGCTACTGTTCTGGTTTAACTCCGGCTTCGTTTTATTATAATCTCTTCTTCGGGCTTGTTGATAGGAGTTAGCTCTTTATTATTATTATACTGCCATCGGGTACGTTGCGCACTAGGGGTTCCTTGAGGGAAATGCGTGCCTTCAGAGAGGCGTTGGCAGACTGTACCCTACATGATCTTGGGTACATGGGACATGCTTTCAAATGGTCTAATCGAAGAAAGGCCGGCAGAGCGCAGCGTGTGGTGTAATACAACAACTTGAGTATCAACAGTGTAGTGCGAGGATAAGCCTTCGCGTCCAAAAAGCTGTTTGGATTGTCTTATCTGTCTTCAACGACCGATCAAGCAATAAAGGAAGTGGTAGCCTATTGTCGGGGACTAGTTCCCTTCAACTGACAGACTGCTTTACTTAGGTAATACCTTGCTTCGCCCAGCTAGGCGGTTGGACTTTGATCCTTATCGACTTTGACCGATATTCTTTTCCGGGAAGCGTAAGGCCAGAAAGAAAGTCTTGTACGAGGTTCAGTTCAGGCATTGCTACTGGAGTCATGCCTCATTCTTATTGATGTAGATGGGAAATCACCAATGGCTGAAATGAGAAAGGGCTTCGCTATGAATCCGACCGACTGGCTCTCCGATATACTCGTAGATAGAATGGCAAATCTTTCACTCTACCCGGCGGGTCCCTTATCCCCGTTGAATATTCCTTCCTTCCGCTAAAGCGCTTTCTATTCATCGCATTTATCCTTCTCCATGCATACATGTAGCTAGGAGTTCGAGACCCCCTTGGCATAGGCATTTCCCACATTCAGTGGCCGCACCTTTCGCCCCGGCTAGGGCCACTTCCTTCGCAACGGAGCGCTCCGCTTCTTTTGGTTGATTGGGCATGGCCGTCTCCTCCATTTCCATTGTTGGAGGAGCTTGTAGTGGGGGGTGGGGCTTTGCTTTTGGATCATCTCCTTCCGCAAGGTCTACGCCCTTGGGGGATTCCCTCCTTTCCGGTAGTCCGCTAGACTCACACGGCTCCATCAGCATAAGCCAATTTTTATCTAATAGAGGAAAAAGCCAGTCTACATCCAACCGAGGCAAAGGTAGTAGTAGTAGAAAGCATTTTATTATTAAAATACCACTAGATCGAGCACCAGTGATTTCGTATCCGATCAAAATCTTGGCTAATTGATCGAAGTGGGTAGCTCCAGTAGACCCATAGATCATGGAACAAATAGGGTGGGTAGGCCCAAGCACCACACTACACGTATAGACGCGAACCCCCCTCGTTACCGTACGTGCAACTCTCACCGCATACGGCTCGCACAAAGACTCCTAAATCCACCCCGAGCCCTTTCTTTCACCTCTCCAATCCTCGATCAAACTTGCGTTCCCCAGGCGCTATGAAATGGGGGGTCTTTCCTTTGCCTATCGTATATGTATCGGCTTGGCTTCGTCCCGAACCAAGGAGGCATTCTGGCGGACGCATGCGTGTAGGAAGGCCGACCACTACATAAGCTAAAAGAGTACGACTACAAGACAAGCCGGAAGCTACTCGCTTCTATTCTCGTTGGGATTGGATATAGATAGATGGGGAATCTATAGATCGTAGTAGTTCGCCAACCTCTCTAACTAACATACGATACAATTTCACTTCACGGCACGGCCAAAAAAAGAAAGAGCTTCGCTCGGTCGGCCTTCCTACGCTGACGAATGCCTATTTTTTCTTCTCTGAAGTTTATAACAAACAAGTGGGAGAGGCAGGATTCGAACCTACGTAGAAAAACTTCAACAGATTTACAGTCTGTCGCTTTTGACCACTCGGCCACTCTCCCCTTCACGGCGCCGCCTCCTTCTTAGAATTAGAACCTATTGAGGGGGGGCCTCCGCCCGTTCCAGAATTGACTTCAAACGCATCAGTAGCGATTTCATTCTATATACATCATTTCGTTCGCCTTTGTTGATCAGCTCACTTGCCCACCGACTCGTCTCTTATACGATGAAACTAAGTCCATCAACTATATAAGAAGAGCAGACAGAGAGGTAGTAAGTTGCCCGCGCAAGTTCTTACGGGACGTAGCTAAACCTTCCGAGGGACATCCTTCTATGTCAAAGAAATCTTACCCCTGATAACCATTATACGGATTAAGCCCGAGGCTTGGATAACAGATCTTAATTCCAGTATAAGCTCTACTAAAGAGGGTAAGCGAGACATAGCCCAGAAGCTCATGCACAGATTGACGAGGAGATATACAGAATGAGCATTTCCAAACTCATGTTTAACCACGAGGGGAAAGACCTAGTTGAGAACAATAAAAACCGGTGCCCCGATTAAGAGGACATTGAATCAACGGTTAGCTAGGTCGTTAGAATCGTTACGGAGATTCACCCTACCCGCTTCCTACGGTAGGGCCGTCTTCCAGGGTTCATCCTATAGCTACTTAGGATCCGATCTATACCACCCAATTACGGCTACCAGCAGCGGTCTGCCCTTGCACTGAACATCTACCATTTCTAATAGATAGGGCTCCGCCCTTATTTGTTGTTCCATCTCCGTTTCACTCTCTTGTCGGCTTTGTTTTGATACCGAATCTTAGACTAGGCGCGCTTTAGTGACTTGAGTTCTGGCTACCTTTCTTCAATCCTATAAAACCTTCTATGGAGAAGCCCCAGAACTACGCTTGAAGCTTCATTCAGATCGATTCCAGTCGCCGCTACGCCACATCAATCCGTTATGGCTTGACCCTCTTCCTTAGCAGCTACGGATTCTCCGGGCAGCCATATTTGCGTGGAATTACATCAGTACATTAGTTAGACGAGCAGTGGATTACATCACCCCGATTCGCACCAAGTTTTCTCTGTCGGGCATGGAGAAAGCTCCAAGGATTGACCCGGGGTTAGACCACTCTACGGAACCCCTTTTGACGACTGCTCTGTGCTTGCCGCTATCTTTCTGCCGGCCAGGACCAATTCCGCTTAATGCCATGATTGAGTCATGACGAGCTAGACTGATGCCGCTCTTTCAAGGACCGGCTAAACTCTCTAATGCTGATGATCAAACGTTGCTTCGGATGTCTATGAGAAGGAAGCTTATCACAGATATTGACTCTTAGATAGATACCAGCATAGTATCTTAATTAACAGTTTTCTGGAACTTGGTTGCACTCGTAAAGCGGCTTAAGAGAGCAGCGAAAGAAGCCCACGGAGCGGTAGTTCTTTCTTGCCTTGGCCTGGTCACTCTATCACTTGGGCTGGGATCTTTCTTTCCTAAATCCATTTAGCGTTATCCGGGTATGGAGTACTCTATGGCTATTGCGCTTGCAACGGCAAGAGTACCAGCAAAAGCAGAGTTCACAGCTTCATAAGATAAGAGCAAACCGAACAAGACAAGCAAGAGACAAGAGCTTATTCTCGGCATCCTTAAGAATTAAGAAGTGGATGCCCTTGCTGGGTGCTGGGCTACTTGACTACGCTATTCTTGTGACAACATCAGGCACATTAGGAAGAGCTTTTCTTTTCTCTAGCCTTGAGACGGTTCAAGTACTGGATTTTCAAAACCTGGTATGACGCCCTAAAGTTAAAGTAAAGAAGAAAATGACCCTCGGAGTCAATCGCTTCCTTAAGCCCGGAAAATCCAAATAAGAGTAGAGGCCCTATTCCTACTGACGCGCTTACTATAGGAGCGGCAAGTGCCTTTACTCAACTAATGAAAGAAAAGCAATTCTTTTTTCCGGAGTGAACGGTCGATTCAAAAAGGAGTTGCATGCATACTTATATATATTGATGCCTTCCGGGACTCCGCTTTCGGGGGCGGGGGACGCATTGTGAGTGTCATCTAGTGAAGTAGTCTATTTTACCTTTATGGCATTGCCGGATTGGCTTTACAGGGGTTCACTCCAAGACTCATGGGTACTACTACTCCTTATTCGATAGAGGGTCGACGAAGTTGAGTTTGTTCATAGTAATTTCTTAGTGTAATTACTTACGAGATTCATTAAGAGAAATGAAGAGAAGAAAAGAAGCTCTCTTGGGGAACTTTAGCCGCTTTAACTGCTTTCCCTCTCTATAAGAGAATGACCTGATCTTGAAGCCCATCTTGTGCTTTATCTCCGTCTATTCCCAATAGGAGGAAGGGAAGATCCCTATTTTATTCCTCTAAATGCCATTCTATCTATAAATAGAACTAAGAAGATTTTTGAATGACACTTCCTCCCGGGTCGAGCTTCTATCGATATTGAGCTTTCTCCTTATTCAGTTTGTGACAGATTCTCCTCCTAAGGCTAAGACTTTGCTTTGGTCGAGCAACTAAGGACCTCACTCTAGCTCAAACCGGAATGAAAGAAGTTGCTTCGAAGCGGATTTACATTCTTAGTTAGGCGGGAAAGAAAAGAGTACAATGCAGACAAGGAGGCTAGTGACCAGGAGATGGTAGAGGTAAGGAAAGGCCATGGCTTAAGGAAGTTTTTTAGGGGCATCGTCCGAAAGCTAAGAAAGGCAAGGGGGGAGCGAGTGTAGTATACGGAGCGAGATAAGAGCGAGTGAACCGAATGATGGTTGAAGTATCTGGTGTTGCGTTCACCTTCCACGAGCCAGTTTGACCGAGATCTTTAATGCCAGAAAAGCTCTTCTTTCACATAGTGGGAGGCTGGCCTATTAGGAATAGGAAGCTTGCTTACTCTTTCTTTTGCTTTGGCCGGACCTCTTCTCGCCAAGAAAGAAGGCTTGGATCCCTAAGACATGACAGGGCAGGTGAGAACAACAGAGTTGGATCCCAAATCACTAAATAGTGCGGGCTCGGAACTTCTATTCTTCATCTTGGAATCGGGGGAGAATGCCGTGCTGTTCAAACTCTCCCGCGAGTTCTTCTAGTTTTCTTGCTGGATTTGAGGTTCACTCGTTTTCCTCTTTTTCCGGACCCTTCTGTTTCCGTGTGAGAAGCTGGAAGTCGAGTTATTGATGAATGAGAATCTAATGTCTTATTAAGAAGGCTTCCTACTCAAACTCTTGGCACAGCAGCTTCTCCTAAACGCCTGTCGGTTTCAACTGAGCTCCCTGAAAGTCTACCCCGACTCGGAAAGGAACCCGTATAGGTAGATCAGTCCCTGGAAGCTCCCGAACCTATTGAATTGCCTGAAACTGGCTGATCGGAAGTGAGATTATGAATACGCTCCTTCGGACCCTTAGTTACCATAGGTCAAGAGGGGGCTCTAAGATGCGTTTTGAGCTAGTGAGTTATTGAGCGGGTGCAGAAGGAAGAGCTCGAAATGAAACGGACCAGAAACAAAAGTAGGTTCCCCAAGGACCAAGACGCATAAATCGGTCACGTTGGATACGAATGGATCGATGACGACGAAGTAGCACTCAGTGTGGATGCAGCAGAAGCGGTCAACATGAGATATTTTACAAGTCGGACTCTGTGTAAACCCAAGGCGAATCAGCCTTACATGATGCCGCCCAATGCGAAGAACAAAAAGGAGGTGACAAATCAGGAGCGGGTGTATACCATCGATATCACGCAGCAGGAGGCCATCTTCGATCATCTCAACGCCGATGGACGCATCAAGTTTAGAAAGGGATATAAGCCGCCAAGTCCTGCAGAGATGGCCGGCAAGGAGTACTGTAAGTATCATTGCTCATGGACTCACTCTACTAATTCATGTATTGTGTTTCGCAATATGATACAGGCAGCCTTGGACAAAGGGGATATGCGTATAGATGATGCAACCCAAGTGGAAACACATCCATTTCCTCTTGAACAGCCAATCAACATGGTGAACCTGCACCCTGTTAGTCATCACTCGGGGGGCACTGCGGGCAAAGACAGTTGGAAATCATGCTCGGAGTGTAGCCAGCTGGCCGATCGAGTACTCTCTCAGATCCACTGGGAAGAGCATGAGAACCGACGTGCTGGAGAGCCTACCCTCGTTCCGCAGCCTAGGTTTGACATTAGGCGCAAAAGGTGAGATCGATCCCATCCACACGCCCAACGGCCTGACTCCGCCAACCTGGGGGAAAAAATGAACCTTCTCGCCCACACCTTCATTCTCTTCCTCCTCTGATCTTTTTAAAGCATACTACACTTAACTCCAATCTGTCCCCATTAGCAAGAAGAGTAGTGCTACTAAGCGAAGAAAGGTCTCTCTGCATTGATTTACTTTCCGCAGGGGAAGAGCAGCCCAACTCAACTCCTTGATGAAGTGAAGCAAGCGAACTGAACCAACTAACCTAGCAAGAAAACGGATGCGCGTTAGCGCATCGAGTGGCTTCGCTCTCTCAGGCAACTCTTTTACTCTTTAGGCCACCGTCTTCTTAGTATCCTGTGCTTGTAATAAACATAAATTCTGTTTCATTTAATGCCCTAATTCAAAGGCGGAGAAGGAGGGAAGAGAATCTAGACCCAAAGGACTACTTCTCGTGATGAGCTATTTGAATGAATGAATCTTTCGCGGTATGACCTCTGAAGCTTCTGCTAATATATTTCCCTTTTCCTTTTAACAAGAGGAACCGCGAATAGCTGCTCTTTACCTTTCTGCTTCTTCAAAGAAAGACAACTCTTCTTTCCTACGTTCAACCCTCTACTAACGAAGGTAAGGCAAGTGCCACTCCTAGCGCTAAGCATAGAAAGCCCTCTCGCTCTAACCAGAGTTCAAAATGCACCCCATAAAGGTCTCACTCTTTAGGGAATAATCCCACCCCGCTGCTGCTAATTCTTTTTTTTATTCTTTGTCGAAAGAGCTTGTGACATCTGCTTCATCTTCGAGTGCTATGCCTGCTTCCCTTGCAGAACATTTGAATGAATTTGAATTGTATCACTAGTGGGCGGGAAGTTCTTCTTCAGCTCCTTTTCCAGAATGGAGAAGTTGTATGTGGATTGGGATATAAAGCAAGATCCTATTTTGTATGCCCGCAAAACCCCACGGAGTGGTAGGAGCTTGATTTGCTGTCTTTTTGCTTTAAGAGAGTGCTAACAGGAAAACTGCTTATTGGTGCTAACTCACTTCACTCATCCAACTGGCTTTCGGGCTTACTCCTTACTTGACTACAGCTTCAAGGTGCTTCCTAGTTCCTTGCTTGGCGCCTTTGTCGCAATATCTGCTGTTCTTGCTCTGCCTTCGGTCTTCGACCTCGTGCCCCCATCCATTGAAAAGAAAAAATGGGGCTTGTCTCAATCGCATCAATCGAGGAGGTTGGCTAAGAAAAGAAAGTCTACTATATAGGCCGGGAGGATTCAATGTATCGTCCAAAGAATCTTGTCTTGGAACGAAATGGTTATGATATACTTGCTTGTACGATTGGCTTTGTGTTCAGTGAGGATATCGAGATTCTTTTAAGATAAAAAAAGGCAGCCCTTTGTCACGAGCTGGACTTGAACGAGCACCTTTGGGCAACGAATGGGAGAGAGCCTTGACTAAGCATTGTAAAAGTGCTTAAGGCTCCTTCGGGCCATGGCCACAACTATCATATAAGGCAAGACTTGGCTCGATGTAATTGACCTTGACCATCTTCCGAAGTTATAAATAATCTACTGATCGAAGGCTGTAAGGGCGGACTGGTCTACATTAAGCCACACCACAGTGACCCCCCGAAGCGATCTTCTTCTAGTTGCGGGACGAAATCCGACAGCTTATTGCTGGCTCT